TGTGCATAATGCAGATTAACAATAGTTTTGCTATTGATAGGAATTCCCTTGTTGAGACCCCATGAATCAATTGAAACCTCAGATTCATACTAGAACCACGATGATTTAATCAAGCAAAGCCTCAAGCTAAACTCAAAGGTTCTCTGAGTAAGAACCGTTTGATGATCACTTATTCAATGAATGGATGTAATGACTCAACAAAATCTAGAGAAACATTTGTCCTTTGTTCAAACTGAAAGAAGAAAAATCGTTTGATTTAGGAAATACCTATTTGAATTTTTTTTGAGTCCGGTTGCGAAGTCTGAATAGTAAATAGTAGGTATGAATCATAGTTCAAATATTTCTTTTCTTGATCTATTCTATATATTCCGTGCTCCAGATACTAGAATAAATATCCGACGAGGTAGAATCATCTTGATAGAGATGACAGGCCCATTTTCTGTATTATCAATAGGATCAATTATAACAAGTCACACACTCATATTCCGAAAATACCGAAACAAATAAATCTCACGGTCGAACTACCAGAATGGTCTAGAAATCCGAGTCTTTCTTAAGTAAAGTAATTTTTTTGATTGAAAAACTAGGACTTTCTAGTTCTTATGAACCTAACTCATTGAAATTCCATCCAGTAAAACGGAAGAATTATAAATTTCCAAAATAATAGATAGGAATATCGCAAATAGAGCCATTGCGACCCCCATAAGTGGTGTAGTCCCCCAGCCCGGTGCTACTTTACCATATTCCGAATTCAATGGTTTCAATAAATTCCCTACAGTAGTTCGTCTTGGCCCAGATCTAGAACTACCCTCAACGGTTTGTGTAGCCATAAAATACTATTCATTGGTTGAGATCTGTTGACTTTGTATACCATTCCGTTGTAGTTGTAAATAAACGATCTTATCGTAGATCCATTGTGATCTTGAAATTATCTAAAAATGGAAACAGCAACCCTAGTCGCCATCTCCATATCTGGTTTACTTGTAAGCTTTACTGGGTACGCCTTATATACCGCTTTTGGGCAACCCTCTCAACAACTAAGAGATCCATTCGAAGAACACGGGGACTAGTTGAAGTAATGAGTCTCCCATATTGGGAGGCTCATTACTTCAATTGAGATAATGAAAAATTATTTCATTTTTTTAGTTTTAGTCGGAACCTTAGGCGGTTCTCGAAAAAAGATAGCGAAAAAAATTATCCCTAAAGTCGAGACTAAAAGGAATGTATAAACCAATGCTTCCATAGATTCGATCGTGGTTTACAATTATAGCTTCCACACCTATTCATTTGGGATCATTTACCATATAAAGAAAAGTAAAGAGTCAAAGAATAAATGGTGATTCAAATCAAGATTTCTCCGGTACCTTATATCAAATCAAAAAAAAATAGAGGCGAAAGATACCAGAGCAATGTTGTATCAGACTACTTGTCTCCTTGTAGTTGGATCCCCAAGTTTTTGAAATGCTCCAAATTCCACTTGAGCATCCAAATCTGGATCAATACCAGCAAAAACATCTCTGAACAAGGTTCTAGCACCATGCCAAATGTGTCCAAAAAAGAAGAGCAAAGCAAACGTAGCATGCCCAAAAGTGAACCAACCCCTTGGACTGCTACGAAAAACACCATCGGATTTCAAAGTAGCCCGATCTAATTCAAAAATTTCACCTAATTGGGCACGTCTAGCGTATTTTTTTACAGTAGCAGGATCACCATAACTAACTCCATTGAGTTCGCCACCATAGAACTCGACAGTTACACCTACTTGTTCAACACTATACTTTGATTCTGCCCTTCTAAAAGGAACATCGGCTCTCACAATTCCGTCTCCATCTACTAAAACTACCGGAAATGTTTCAAAAAAAGTAGGCATACGACGTACAAAAAGCTCGCGCCCTTCTTTATCTCTAAAGACGGGGTGTCCTAACCATCCAACAGCTATTCCATCCCCGTTGTCCATTGAGCCTGCTCTGAATAATCCCCCTTTTGCCGGATTATTACCAATGTAATCATAAAAAGCTAATTTTTCGGGAATTTTAGACCAAGCTTCCGATAAACTCAGATTTTCGGCTAGTCCGGCGCTAACTCTTCGATATATTTCTTGCTGAAAGTATCCCTGATCCCACTGATAACGAGTGGGACCAAATAATTCGATTGGGGTAGTTGCTGAACCATACCACATAGTTCCAGCAACAACGAAAGCTGCAAAAAAAACAGCAGCGATACTACTAGAAAGTACAGTTTCAATATTTCCCATACGTAATCCTTTGTATAGACGTTGAGGCGGACGGACACTAAGATGGAATAGACCTGCTAATATGCCCAATGTACCCGCTGCAATATGATGAGAGGCTATTCCTCCCGGAACAAAAGGATCAAAACCTTCCGCGCCCCACGCTGGATTTACAGATTGTACTTTTCCAGTTAGTCCATAAGGATCGGACACCCATATTCCAGGACCATACAAACCTGTTACATGAAATGCGCCAAAGCCAAAGCAAGCCACCCCTGAGAGAAATAAATGAATTCCAAAGATCTTGGGCAAATCCAAAGAAGGTTTTCCCGTACGCTCATCACAGAATATTTCTAGATCCCAATACACCCAATGCCAGATAGCTGCCAAGAAGCACAAGCCAGAAAACACAATATGTGCCCCTGCGACACCTTCATAACTCCAAATACCCGGATTCGTTATAGTTCCTCCTGAAATACTCCAACCACCCCACGAATTGGTTATTCCTAAACGAGTCATGAAGGGTATAACGAACATACCTTGTCTCCACATTGGATCAAGAACAGGGTCAGAGGGATCAAAAACCGCTAATTCGTATAGAGCCATCGAACCGGCCCAACCAGAAACTAGAGCTGTATGCATTATATGGACAGAAAGCAATCGACCGGGATCATTCAATACGACAGTATGAACACGATACCAAGGCAAACCCATGGAAATACCCCTTTATCAAAGATAAATAGACACTATGTCACCTTATTTTATCGCATTGGAAAGGACTATACTATGTACCTAAGTACCTAACCTTTTCAGTGGATTCTGTATGAGAAAGAGTTAATATTTATTCCGTTCCATTGAAAATAACGGAACAATTCTGTTCATAAGAACAAAGAGAAGCAGATCTATTCTATACCCGATAAGTACCAATACGCAATGGGAGAATTGGTACCATTTTGTGGGAACGAATGCATAGATACTTGTTTATCATTCGAACGATCGATTGCTCCGTTCGTTAAAATTTTTCTTTATTCATTCTATCTTACTCTATAAACCTTCCAATCAATCTATCTAGAAAATAGAATAAACAGAAAAAAGGATGAAGACAATAAACCCATTGTTACGTTTCCATATTAAAGTGAAGTATAGTACTTAGTTTTTTTTCTTTAATTTAATGCCCATTGGTGTTCCAAAAGTACCTTTTCGGAGTCCTGGAGAGGAAGATGCAGTTTGGGTTGACGTATAGTGCGACTTGTCAGACATATTGGGTCATATGGGATTTACCCGTTCTCTCCCCCGATCGAGATATCCTCTGTTTCGCCCAAGAAATATTGTATTGAGATTGAGTGAACCATCAATCATTTGGAGCGTGAAGTACAATTAGATCAATTTATATTGGGGATCAATATTATCAATTAGAAGAATTTATGGTTGACTTGGACTGATAAAATAAAGTCTCCAGGCTCCGTTCAGAAAATACCAAATTGGTAACAAATTGATAATAATATATGTACGATTACCACTTGTATCATAAACGATTCTTATACTTACTATAGGAGCGATCTCAAACTGCCAACCAATGGAGTAGTATGATGAATACATCGAATAGTTTGGAGAAGACATGAAACAAATTGAAAAAGAAGTCGTAACAAAAAAAGTGGTACTGAGATCATTTGCCCTATATGTACAAATAGAATTCGGGCAGATCTTTTCCCGGAGTAGAACAAACATGAACCTAAAAAAACGGAAAGGGCCCATTCAGGAACAATAAAATGACATCGTGATTTGAATCTCGATGAAACAATACATCAATGAGAGGTTAGTTCAATAAGTTCAGTAAATTCTTTTTTTTTATAGGTAAGGGAACAAAACTCATCTTATGTTTTTTGAAAAATAGAAGAAGAAAACCCCCTTCATTAGAAAAACAAAAACCTGTTACAGAAAAAAAAAGAAATAGAACTGGAATCGACACATTGATTCTTTTTTTCGCAATTTTATTTTTGAACCGTATGCATCCAAAGGTGCACGTACGGTTCCTAAGGGAACCAATTTTGTCCTAATCAACCGACTTCATCGAGAAAGATTACTTTTTTTAGGCCAAGAAGTTGATAGCGAGATCTCGAATCAACTTGTTGGTCTCATGGTATATCTCAGTATAGAAGATGATACTAGGGATCTTTATTTATTTATAAACTCTCCCGGCGGATGGGTAATACCAGGAATAGCCATTTATGATACTATGCAATTTGTGCCACCCGATGTGCATACAATATGCATGGGATTAGCCGCTTCAATGGGATCTTTCATTCTGGTCGGAGGAGAAATTACCAAACGTCTAGCATTCCCTCACGCTTGGCGCCAATGAGTTTTTTTATTTGAAAAAAAAAAAAAGGAAGACTATGCCTTCGCCATATTGAATATGAATAATAAGTAATAATAGCATGGCACTTCGAGTTCGATATGAGCAAACCATTATTGTTTTTTTCATAACATGAGATTTTATGTCGAGATAGTAGTATGAAATAGAGGTCATTTCGGATTTGATCTTATGTGTCGGGGGTACATTTCAGCGTCACAAACCATTCTTTTTCACACCAGAATTCTCTTTCTGATATTTATGTTATGAAAGAAAAAGTACAAAAATGAAAAAAAAAAAAAAGATCATTTTTTTCCTTATTTGATCGTATCAGAAAGGAACTTTGGGATTGCTAAATCACAGACAAAATAAATATATAAAGCAACAGAACCATCATAGTATTTTTTTTACTCCTACGAAAGGAAGGGTGGTAAATGGATCATTCAACGATCCGGATCGGATGGATTCTATTTCTTTCTTCAATAGAATAGAAGAGAAGAAAAAGAAAAAGTAAATTCCATTGTAGAGCCGTATGCACAAAAGATGCCTGTACGGTTGTACAATTCTATTCTTTTTTCTTATATTTTTTTTATCCCTTACTTTAGCCCAATCATGCAAGATAGAAGAACCCTTCATGATGTTATATCAATATCATCAGGGTTATGATTCACCAACCTGCTAGTTCTTTTTATGAGGCACAAGCAGGCGAATTTATCCTGGAAGCGGAAGAACTACTGAAACTTCGCGAAACCCTCACAAAGGTTTATGTACAAAGAACGGGTAATCCTTTATGGGTTGTATCCGAAGACATGGAAAGAGATGTTTTTATGTCAGCAACAGAAGCCCAAGTTCATGGCATTGTTGATCTTGTAGCGGTCGAAAATGAAAATACTAGGGATTTCATGTAAATCCATTTCAAACCATAATTCGAATTTTCTGCGATTTGATATTGAATAGAAAAAAAATTCATGATCATCAATCATCAGGTTAAGATCGATCTAAACCAACCCATTCCATTCTAGAATTCTATATATACATACGACATGCCAACTATTAAACAACTTATTAGAAACACAAGACAGCCAATAAGAAATGTCACGAAATCTCCCGCTCTTAGAGGATGTCCTCAGCGTCGAGGAACATGCACTAGGGTGTATGTGCGACTCGTTCAGATCATGAGTTCGAACAAATGAGACAATTTTCCAGTATCAATGACCAGTACCAATGAATAGGATAGATAGAGAAGATCTATCATATACCTATATTGTGTTTGAAATTTATGGTTTACATTGGTGCAAATCCAATCACCTAGATTTGAGATGAAAAGCAATTCCCCATTGGGGGCAAATGGTTATCCATTAAGCGGAGGAAATGGTATTATAAGAAGCAAAAAGGTTATACTCCTATTCTTGAAAGAACGGACTAACAGGGTCAGCTACCTAGCCAACTTTCATAATTAAATGCCGTCACTGTATGGATAACTCTTATTGTGAAAAGAACTATTACTGTATAATTGATGGGTAGAGCCAAAGAGTGTGAACTATACAAGTTAACAATAACATTTGATAAAATGAAAGAAGAGGCTCCGGTGTATAGAGAGGACCTCACCGTTTAAAAAAAAAGTAACCATAGAAACGATGGAACCCACTATTTTTTTTTATTTGGTATCGTTAGAATTTCTTATTTCCAGGTGAAATGCCTGGAAGGAATAAAAAATCGTGGTTGGGGAAAGTCATAGTAGCAAAAGCCATTGGAATTTTTATTTTATATATCGGAATAATCCGTTTTGTTATTAATTGACGGGGGGTAAAGGATGACTGAAAGAAGAGAAATCAATTAGTTATTCATTAAGGTTTAATTTGATTCAATGACCAGAGTTAGACGAGGATATACAGCTCGGAAACGTCGAACAAAAATTCGTTTATTTGCATCAACCTTTATTGGGGCTCATTCAAGACTTACTCGAACGACTACTCAACAGAAAATGAGAGCTTTGGTTTCCTCTCATCGAGATAGAGGCAGGCAAAAGAGGGATTTTCGTAGTTTGTGGATCACTCGAATAAATGCAGTAATTCGTGAGAATAAGGTATTCTATAATTATAGTAGATTAATACCAAATCTGTACAAGAAGCAATTGCTTCTTAATCGTAAAATACTTGCGCAAATATCTATATCAAATAAGAATTGTCTTTACATGATTTCCAATCAGATTATCAAATAAAGGATATGATATTATAAAATATAATACAGAAATGATTGAAATTGAAACAGAATTCCCCGGAGAATGAACTCCGGGAAGATAGAATAAAAAAAATTAAGTAAGATAAGTAGTAGGAATGAACGAACATGTTTCAATAAAAAAAAAGATTTCTTCTTCCCCCATTTTTTATTTCTTATAACACAAGAAATAAATCGGGATTCTAGGCCTTTTGAACAAAACATCAATCTGAGCTTGAGTTCCGATTGGAGTTTTGAGTCAATTGAGGAGTATGTTTATTTATTTCTGGTTCTAGGACCAGTAGTTCTGGGGATCGACTCGGCTCTCTCAAATTGTTTCTCATTATTAAGAAAAGGTAACAAAGATAAAATACGAGCTTGTTTTATAGCAATAGTAATTAATCGTTGTTGTTTCAAGGTCAATTTATTCACCCGTCTAGATAATATTTTTCCTTGTTCACTAATAAATCGACTAATTAAACTCATGTTTCTATAATCGATTCGATCCCCCGATCCAATTGGGGACAAACGCCTACGAAAGGATCGCTTGTATTTACGAAAAGGTTGCTTGGATTTATCCATGGTTTATTCCTTATCTCTAAAATTCTATTTCTTTATTCATTTCAGATCTGACCGAAATAGGCTTTGATTCGCATCGTTTATATTATACAACTCATATATAATACATATCATATGTATGTATATATATATGAAAATGAAATCGGGTTTGATTTGTATTGTATATATTATGTATATTATATATGTTATATTTATGTTAAGTTAAATATGTTAACTTAAATATGTTAAGTTCTTCCTCTTCCTTGGAAAGATCGCGCACACGTTCCGTTCCATCTATTTCTTTATTTCCCCATGAATCGTATGCTTGTGACAATAGCGACAAAATTTTCTCAATTCTAATCGACTGGATGTATTGTGTCGATTCTTTTGAGTAATATATCTAGAAATACCCGGCGATTCTTTATTGACACCATTTCGGACACAACTGGTACATTCCAAAATAACTCTGACTCTGACATCTTTACCCTTGGCCATGAACCCCCTTTTGATTTTGGATCGACTTAACTTCTTCTATTTTCGACCCGAACTGAAGAAGAATAAAAGAACAAAAAAATCAATAAGAAAATCAATAGAAGTTACTAACTTGAAATTCCATTTTCATTTCTAAAGATTTCGTTGTGTTGTATGTGTTGTAATTATATAATTACAATTAATATTAATAGAGTAATAGTAATAATTAATAAAGTAATAGTAATAATTAATAATAAAGTAATAATTAAGTAATACAATTTCTTTCTAACTATCAATTATTCCTATCTTAAATCCCAATATTTCATTTAAGTATCTTCTTTCTATGCTATGATTTCGTGGATTCTGCCCTAGATCTGGATACACATTTCCATTTCTGTTTCCCAAAATTCGATCTTAGATTCACCAGATTTTTGTCGAGGTTCAATACACTTTTTCTTTTTTCTTTCCTTCCTATCCTCCTCCTATCCTAAAGAACTGAAAAAAAAGGAAGGGGCGAAATTTTAGTCACGTCACGTAGAATTGTATCCCTAATTTTCTTCATTTCTTCGCATATTAATAACTAGAATGAAAAAAAAGGGAATGACAAGGCATCTGGGAATAAACGATTAATTTCTATCAATAGACCTGCTAAAGACCCAAACCATAGAGTAGTTAGCACAGGTGCCACGGAGAGATATGTTTTTATATCTCGCATTGAAAATCCTCCTTCTTTATTGTAATACATATATGTATGGTCAGATGTTGTAGTTCAAGATCATTTGTATTTTTTTTTTACTTTACGCGGAATTCCTAACTAAAATAGATATGTACAATGAACCGATAGATGAGATTTTCCTGCCCCTAAAAAAGAAAGAAAAAGATGACCCCTTCTTCCTGAGCATTTCCGATAAGATAAATTTTCATTCTTTTTTTTATACGATACGCCGATAAGATAAATTTTCATTTTTTTTATACGTTAGGTTTCAGATGTATAAAATATTTTTATTATATGAAACCAAAAAGAAGAAATGACAAGAAAATTGTATATAGATAGAGGGGAAAATAACAATGTGGAAAACAAGACAGGGATTTTGTACAATGACACTGTACAAGAACGTTAAAAAGGGATGTAGCGCAGCTTGGTAGCGCGTTTGTTTTGGGTACAAAATGTCACGGGTTCAAATCCTGTCATCCCTACCTATTACTTCTCTTATGGGAAGTAACGAGGGATTAATTAAGATCGATTGAAATTGGACATAATCTTTCATTTTTGCATGCTATACGTATGCAAGATATGTTTGGGGGTAAAAAAATCTTTTCTTTACACTACAGTCGTATCTCCTGTAATAAGAAAGCGCTCTTAGTTCAGTTCGGTAGAACGCGGGTCTCCAAAACCCGATGTCGTAGGTTCAAATCCTGCAGAGCGTGATTCCGTTTATGTTATGTCGAATCACAATAAAAAAACTTAACAAAAAAAAGTTTAATTGAAACTTGAATTTGACCTCCCGCAGGGAGGAGGTCAATCAAAAAAAAGAAATGTTACTCAATCAAAGGTCCAACTGATCACCACGTCTGTATTGTAAATATGCAGTTACGAATAATCCTGCCAAAGTAATAGGAATTAGACCTAAGACGATACCAAATAGAAAAACTTCAATCATTTCGGTTTTTTGAGGGGATAAAAAGATGGGTAAGATCTATCCCTAAATATTAATCTGAATTATCCGTGAATCTCAATAACCAAGAATTGGCAATTGATGTGGAAAGGAACCTGGAACACCTGGAATCTCAGAGAAATATTCATTTTTATGAATTGTTCATTCAATTCATTTCAAATAAGTCGTATCTTATTCAAACCAATCAATAGAGCTGGGGTTATAGTTAAAGCAGCCAGTAGAAAACCGAAATAACTAGTTATAGTAGGCATGAAAGAGCTAAATTAGATATGTTCTTTTGTTACATATGTTGATAAAACACTTACCTAAGTTTCAATTTTTCCCAGATATAACAGTAACGGTAAGAAAAAACCAATTGACAGGATTAGTTTAGTTCAATTGAAAGTTCTTGATTCATCAGCTATGACATCGATCGGTCCTGTGATTCCGAATCGACAGATTCATTGTGCAATTCGTGAGTTGAGTAAAGTAATAGTAATAAGAACTGTGTCGTGT